AGAAATAAAGAAATTCTATATTCTTATCTTTCTAGTTTCTAGTTTCTAGAATCCTATTTCTTATTTCTTTATTATTATTCTATTTCTATTCCTCTCCTCATTTTGTTTTGATTTGAATTTTATTACTATTCCTCATTCCTCATTTTGTTTTGATTTGAATTTTTTACTTTCTGAATTCCTTTTCTTTTTCCAAAAAAGAATTCCTCCTTTTTATTGGATCCTGTTTCTATTCTTTTCTTCGATTGATTTTATCTCAAAACACGCGTCGCTTAAAAACTTACCTTCTCTTTTCACTTTTCTCTAGATTTGATAGAAAAGTGAAAAGATTCCCGGCCCCGGTCACAGCACAGACTGTAAAATGCAGGGCAATTTAGAATAATTCACTCTTTCTTTCATTAACTATTTACTTATTTATTTACTTATTACTCTTTTACTCTTACTTACTTTTCTTACTTTGAATTAGCAAACAGCTCTTAATTTTGTATCTCCATTTGTATTATCTTAATGGATGCAAAATCCAATTGATTTACGACTAATCATTATCAATTCTAATTATAAGAAAATATATGTGTATATGTAAACCCCAGAACAGTGTAAACTCCAGAACAGATATTTTTATACGTAGATACCGAGCCCGGGTCTATTTCTTATGCACATATCCTATCCCTATATCATAGAGAACAGATTCAATCCTGAATTCATTGATTTTTTATTTTTTTGTACCCTGATCATAATATCATAATAAAAGAATTAGGTCTAAATTGGATCAATTTAGATATCCGATAAAAGACTCCATCAGCCTAAGTGACAGAATTTTTCCCAGGAATGCTTTATCAATTTCCATTTCTTTCTATTTGTACCTGGCTCAAGCTCAAATTCGAATTTGCATCGAAAATGCCCTCCATTTCTCTGTCTTGCTTCCGTTCATATGTATGATATATATGGATGGAGTTGACTAAAATTTTATGTGATTCAGTAAACAGAATATCCATTCCATCATTGCTAGATCAATAGGTAGGGTTCGATGAATAGTGAGCCAAGCCAATAATGGGATTTTTTCAATAAAGAGGAAACTTCAGATTAAGATGCTCCAGAATGGAAATGAGGGAATGTCCACAATACCTGGATTTAGTCAGATACAATTTGAGGGATTTTGTAGGTTCATTAATCAGGGCTTGACGGAAGAATTTCATAAGTTTCAAAAAATTGAAGATAGAGATCAAGAAATTGAATTTCAATTATTTGTGGAAACATATAAATTGGTAGAGCCCTTGATAAAAGAAAGAGATGCTGTGTATGAATCACTCACATATTCTTCTGAATTATATGTACCCGCGGTCTTAATTTGGAAAACCGGTAGAAATATGCAAGAACAAACCGTTTTTATTGGAAACATCCCTATAATGAATTCTTTTGGAACCTCTATAGTAAATGGAATATACCGAATTGTGATCAACCAAATATTGCAAAGTCCCGGTATTTACTACCGTTCAGAATTGGAACATAACGGAATTTCTGTCTATACCAGTACTATAATATCGGATTGGGGGGGAAGGTCGGAATTAGAAATTGATAGAAAAGCAAGGATATGGGCCCGTGTAAGTAGAAAACAAAAAATATCTATTCTAGTTCTATCATCAGCTATGGGTTCGAATATAAGAGAAATTCTAGATAATGTTTGTTACCCTGAGATTTTCTTGTCTTTCCCGAATGATAAAGAGAAAAAAAATATTGGGTCAAAAGAAAGTGCTATTTTGGAGTTTTATCAACAATTTGCCTGTGTAGGGGGGGATCCGGTATTTTCTGAGTCCTTATGCAAGGAATTACAAAAGAAATTTTTTCAACAAAGATGTGAATTAGGAAAGATTGGTCGACGAAATATGAACCGGAGACTGAATCTTGATATACCCCAAAACAATACTTTTTTGTTACCACGAGATCTATTGGCTGCTGTGGATCATTTGATTGGAATGAAATTGGGAATGGGTACACTTGACGATATGAATCACTTGAAAAATAAACGTATTCGTTCTGTAGCAGATCTATTACAGGATCAATTCGGATTGGCTCTTGTTCGTTTAGAAAATACGGTTCGAGGAACTATATGTGGAGCAATCAGGCATAAATTGATACCTACTCCTCAAAATTTGGTAACTTCAACTTCATTAACAACTACTTATGAATCGTTTTTTGGCCTACACCCTTTATCTCAAGTTTTGGATCGAACTAATCCGTTGACACAAATTGTTCATGGGCGAAAATGGAGTTATTTGGGTCCTGGAGGATTGACGGGGCGAACTGCTAGTTTTCGGATACGAGATATCCACCCGAGTCACTATGGACGTATTTGTCCTATTGACACGTCCGAAGGAATCAATGTTGGACTTATCGGATCATTAGCTATTCATGTGAAGGTTGGTTATTGGGGATCTATAGAAAGTCCGTTTTATAAATTATCTGAGAGATCAAAAGAGGCACAGATGGTTTATTTATCACCAAATAGAGATGAATATTATATGGTAGCAGCAGGAAATTCTTTGGCCTTGAATCGGGGTATTCAAGAACAACAGGTTGTTCCTGCTCGATATCGTCAAGAATTCCTGACTATTGCATGGGAAGAGATTCATCTTAGAAGTATTTTTCCCTTCCAATATTTTTCGATTGGAGCTTCCCTCATTCCTTTTATCGAGCATAATGATGCGAATCGAGCTTTAATGAGTTCTAATATGCAGCGCCAAGCAGTTCCCCTTTCTCGGTCCGAGAAGTGCATTGTTGGAACTGGGTTGGAAGGCCAAACGGCTCTAGATTCGGGGATTTCAGCTATAGCCGAACGCAAGGGAAAAATCATTTATACTGATACTCAAAAGATCATTTTCTCAAGTAATGGGGATACTCTAAGCATTCCATTAGTTATGTATCAACGTTCCAACAAAAATACTTGTATGCATCAAAAAACTCAGGTTAAGCGGGGTAAATACATTAAAAAGGGACAAATTCTAGCGGGTGGTGCGGCTACAGCTGGTGGGGAACTCGCTTTAGGAAAAAATGTATTAGTAGCTTATATGCCATGGGAAGGTTACAATTTTGAAGACGCAGTACTAATTAGCGAACGTCTGGTCTATGAAGATATTTATACTTCTTTTCACATCCGGAAATATGAAATTCAGACTCATTTAACAAGCCAAGGTCCTGAAAGAATCACTAAGGATATTCCGCATTTAGAGGCTCGTTTACTCCGAAATTTAGACAGAAATGGAATTGTGATGCTGGGATCTTGGATAGAAACAGGTGATATCTTAGTAGGTAAATTAACACCTCAGACAGCGAGCGAATCTTCATATGCCCCGGAGGATAGATTATTACGAGCTATACTTGGCATTCAGGTATCCACTTCAAAAGAAACTTCTCTAAGACTACCTATAGGGGGAAGGGGTCGAGTTATTGATGTGAGATGGATCCATAGAAAAGGGGTTTCCAATTATAATCCAGAAAGGATTCGTGTATATATTTCACAGAAACGTGAAATCAAAGTAGGTGATAAAGTAGCTGGAAGGCATGGGAATAAGGGTATAATTTCTAAGATTTTGTCTAGACAAGATATGCCCTATTTGCAAGATGGAACGCCCGTTGATATGGTATTCAATCCATTAGGAGTCCCCTCACGAATGAATGTGGGACAGATATTTGAATGTTCGCTCGGGTTAGCGGGGGATCTGCTAAAGAAACATTATAGAATAGGGCCCTTTGATGAGAGATATGAGCAAGAGGCCTCAAGAAAACTAGTGTTTTCTGAATTATATGAAGCCAGTAAGCAAACAAAAAATCCATGGGTATTTGAACCCGAATATCCGGGAAAAAGCAGAATCTTTGATGGAAGAACAGGAGATCTTTTTGAACAACCTGTTCTAATAGGAAAGTCCTATATCCTAAAATTAATTCATCAAGTTGATGATAAAATCCATGGACGTTCCAGTGGGCATTACGCACTTGTTACACAACAACCCCTTAGAGGGAGGGCCAAACAAGGGGGACAAAGAGTAGGAGAAATGGAAGTTTGGGCTCTAGAGGGATTTGGTGTTGCTCATATTTTACAAGAGATGCTTACTTATAAATCTGATCATATTAGAGCTCGTCAAGAAGTACTTGGTGCTACGATTATTGGATCAACAGTACCTAACCCAGAGGGTGCTCCAGAATCTTTTCGATTGCTCGTTCGAGAACTACGATCTTTGGCCCTGGAACTGAATCATTTCCTTGTATCTGAAAAGAACTTCCAGATGAATAGGAAGGAAGCTTGATCTCAATGAATCAGAATTTCTATTCTATGATCGACCAGTATAAACATCAACAACTTCGAATTGGACCAGTTTCCCCTCAACAAATAAGGGCTTGGGCAAAAAAAATTCTACCCAATGGAGAGATAGTTGGAGAGGTGACAAAACCCTATACTTTTCATTATAAAACTAATAAACCGGAGAAAGATGGATTGTTTTGTGAAAGAATTTCTGGACCCATAAAGAGTGGGATTTGTGCTTGTGGAAATTACCGAGGGATTGGGGCTGAAAAAGAAGACCCGAAATATTGTGAAGAATGCGGGGTGGAATTTGTTGATTCTCGGATACGAAGGTACCAAATGGGATACATCAAACTGACATGTCCAGTGACTCATGTATGGTATTTGAAACGTCTTCCTAGTTATATTGCGAATCTTTTAGATAAGCCCCTTAGGGAATTAGAGGGCCTAGTATATTGCGATGTGTGATTTGATCGAAATTTTCATTTGACAGATTTGGACTGAGAAACTGTCATCCCATTTAATCTGATTGGGATGCCCCCGGCTCTGACATGTATCTTGGGAGGAGGAACATGAAGCTCAGAATTATGGGTGCATTCAAGACTTAAAAATGGAAGAAAAGGGGAATTGATCCATGGTCGATTCCGTAACAGATAATATAGGAATAGTTAGTTATACCTCGTGAAAAAAAGACTTTTTGTGGAAT